ATCTAAAGTTTTTTTGAACCATTTGAATCAAGTAGTGATTCAAATGGTTCGAAAAAACTTGCACAAACCTTCTTTATATAATATACGGGACGATGTTCCTATGTATTCTTCAGGCCCTTTCTTCAATTAGTTGTTAATGTGAATGAACCATAACTATGTAGTCCTATTCCTAATAGATTGACCCCAAAATAACATATCCAAATTATAAGAAATCCTATAGAAGCCACAATTGCCGAATCCACACCCTGAAAGCTCTGATTTGTTCTACTATGTAAATAAATCGCGAATATGGTCCAAGTAATAAATGCCCAAGTTTCCTTGGGGTCCCAATTCCAATAAGACCCCCATGCCTCATTAGCCCATACTGCTCCCGAAAGAATACCTATGGTTAAAAAAGTAAACCCTAGACTAATGACACGATAACTACACTGATCTAATTGTTGAGTTAATTGATACCTGTGATAATTTATAAATGAAAGAAAAGAAGTGTTTTGTAAAACACTTCTTTTTTCATTCACAAAGGAAAATGACCCAATTAATAAATGATTGCTTTTGCGAGGAATATCTAGGTTTTTTCGAAATGTAATGACTAAAAGAGCTACGGATAATAACGATCCACATAAAAGAGCTGCATAACTCAATAACATCATACTTACGTGCATCATTAACCACTGGGATTGTAGAGCAGGTACTAATATTGCAGATTGATGCATTTCGGTTGAAAGACCCGAAGTGGCAAAGCCTTGGGTAAAAATAGCACTTGGCGCGGTTATTGCGCTTAAATAACTTTTCTGGTTCCGTCTTTTAGGAAACATATGAATAATGGAGAAACTCCACGAAAGAAACATTAAAGATTCATATAAATCGCTTAACGGCAAATGTCTCGAATAAATCCAACGAGTAACTAATAATCCTGTTATACAGAAAAAGGTAGCCATCATGGCTTTTTCTGACAAATCAAATAGTACTACGGTTTGATGGACTAATAAGGTCATCAAATGAATCGTAATAACAATTGAAATGATAGAAAAAGAGATGTGAGTTAATATATGTTCTAAAGTGGCAAATATCATAATTTTTTTTTAGGGGGGGGGTATCCTCAATTACGGAATGGAAATCCGGAATTGAATTCATTATAGGATCTATTGTGCCTTTTTTAGAGGATGCCGCCACTCGGACTCGAACCGAGATGCTCTAGCACTGCTTCCTAAGAGCAGCGTGTCTACCAATTTCACCATGGCGGCTTCATCGAAATAATCATAGTCCATATGATGTTCAATCGTCGAGATTGAGGGATTTAATGCAATCTCTTTTAGGAAATGTTAGAATCGATGAATAAAGACCCGTTCAAATAAATATTTAAACGCTCAATAATCCTTAGTATCGTGGCAGGAGGTCATTTTAAACAGCAGGCTTTTCCATATTATAAGTTCTTCTGGAATAGTTGGAACTAGACGTTTATACCCGGAGTCCGGGTATAGAACTAAGAATTTTTTTTCTCATTTTTTGACGATTCATTTCTCATTTATCTGATTTGATAGATCCGAAACGAAAAAGATTCATTTTTCAATGAACAAAATAAAACAATATTTTTTATATATCCCAACTTCATCACTACATCCAAAGGATTTCTATAAAAATTTGGATAGTTTGGTATCAAAGATGTATTAATGATTGGGATCTTCGTTGTATACATAACATAATTTGTGTGAGGATTTACCAAACCCATTAGGTATTGGACCGGGCATATCGTATAACAAAAGAGTTTCAATCTTTATTGGAATTCTACTGTATGTACTTTATGTACTTTAACTTAGAAAACTTAGAAAATCAAAATGAAACTGATAAGATCTCTTTATATATAGATTTGAAATCTAATATTAATAGATAAAATAATTTAGATATTAGATCTAGATATATCGATTGATCGATCCTCCAGCTCAAACATGGGATAGGATCCATTGGGGTTGGATTACGTAAGATTGACTCATTCTTTAGTACATAAATATTGATCTAAATGGGATCCTGGCAGTTTTATTATTTTTTTTTTTTTTTTCTCTTCGAAATAAGAGGGAGTCCTTGTAGATATGTAGTGATTCAGAGAGCTACAAATCAAAGTTTTAAAGTGTATATTTTAATCAATTAGTTTCAATAATCCATTGACTTTGACTATGAATCTTATGCCCGCCTTACTTTGGAACAAAAAGGGGGCTCTAACCTCGTTCATACTTGTTTCAGATTTTCCAAAAATCTTAATGATGTATAACTATTGGAGATACATAATCCAATAAGCCAATCCCTTCCTAAGAAAAAAAAAAAAGTAAGAGTTTTGTTATTGTGAAAAATGAATCGATGGGGAAAGTTACAATCCCCATCTCGCGAATTATAAAAACCAATCAATGAAAGGTGAAACCTTGTATTTTGTGTCTAACTACTTCTTTCTTTTTTTTTCAAACAAAAAAAGAAATCATTTTTAGAACCTAGTATACAGAATAATTTGTATTCTACATACCACAACTGCTAGTTCGATCTCATATTGATGAGTTCAAAACATTAGTTAATGTGAATTCTTCATCTTATAAATTGAATCATCCAATTCATCGAGTCATGCTGATTCAGATTCAGATCATTCCAAGGCTTTATTACTTGTTTGTCGCACAAAAAAACTTTTTGAATGCCCGGTAGAAATAGATTTAGCTAAAGATAAAGCTTTTGCCGCGGCCTGATATCCCCTTCCTTTCCAAATATTTCTACGAATATGCTTTTTTGACAGAGAAGTACGTTTCTTTGGAACCGCCATTTCAAAATAAAAGGGTCACTCATTTTTATAGTTGGACGTGAAAGACATTTATTGTTCAATTCAAAATAGATTGTTCTTTCTATTAACTATTCATTATCTATCTTTATTCCATAGCCGATACTTATGCTTACTTCATAACATAGAAAAGTATGGATACAGATAGATGAGCATCGCATATGGTATCATTAAGGATAAAAAAAGAAATGAAATAGAAGAAAAAAGAAAAAACGATGTGATTTTCAAGGGAATTTTTTTTTCACATTTCCATTACATCCAATGTTCGAAGAAAGAATAATTTGTACTGATTGGGGGCTTCATATCTTTATTCAATCTATGTCTACGGGCGGGATATCTACTACCGTTGAATCGGATGCCATTGATAAGAATTAAAAAGGTTCCAATTCATATCTCAGTCTATTTAGATAATATATATATATATTATAAATGTTATATTTAATAAATCGAAAAGCTTAAGAACCCCTTCCTAATTTAGGAAACCAATAATGAATGGAACCTTTTTCTATTAATTGATTAAGCTCGGAGATAGAGTCCACATAATTTAAATTGAAATTAAATCCAAAGTAGTTAATCCGTTAAACAATACATTACTTGATAAAATAAAGGGAATTTGAGTAATTTCTCATTTTAGTTCTATGCGAAGTGACAAGTATTCTAGGATTTTTCATAAACACATAAACATAAGTTTGTTTTATTGGACTAGAAGCCAATCAATTCCAGAATTAGTTAATGACTCCGAAGAAACTAAATAAAAACTAGGTTTATTGGATCGAGTTATTGGCAGATCCTACGATACATATCAGAATAAAGTACTTGAATTTTTGGTATCATCTTTTTTCCTTACTATAATTGATATAAATATGGATAGAAATCACCGTATCATATGTATATAGTAGAATAATTGAAAATTTCATATTTTTTATCTTAATAAATACCTTCGTTAATAACTAGGTAGTAGCTTTTAACTAGTAACTTGGTTATTTGAAGAATTTTAACTTCTTCATTTGAATTTTTTGTTTTTTTTTTTCAATAGTTTGGAAAGAATCAGAATAATTAAGAATGAAAAATCATATTTGAGTTCTTTATATATCTTGTATATCTTGATTATTTTTTGATTTATTTGATTATTGCTCCTTCCGGAAGAAATAAGGGCTGGTGAATGGGAAACAATTAATAAGAATAAAAAAATAAAGTTTGATTTTCTTATGGAACATACATATCAATATGCATGGATCATACCTTTCGCTCTACTTCCAGTTACTATGTCAATAGGGTTGGGACTTCTGCTTGTTCCGACCGCAACAAAAAAATTGCGTCGTATGTGGACTTTTCCTAGTGTTTCATTGCTAAGTATAGTTATGGTTTTTTCGTCCGATCTGTCTATTCAACAGATAAATGGCAGTTCTATCTATCAACATCTATGGTCTTGGACCATCAATACTGATTTTTCCTTAGAGTTCGGCTACTTGATCGATCCACTTACTTCTATTATGTCAATACTAATCACTACGGTTGGAATTATGGTTCTTATTTATAGTGACAATTATATGTCTCATGATCAAGGATATTTGAGATTTTTTGCTTATATGAGTTTTTCCAATACTTCCATGTTGGGATTAGTTACTAGTTCCAATTTGATACAAATTCATATTTTTTGGGAACTAGTGGGAATGTGTTCGTATTTATTAATAGGTTTTTGGTTCACACGACCGGCTGCCGCAAATGCTTGTCAAAAAGCGTTTGTAACTAATCGTGTAGGGGATTTTGGGTTATTATTAGGAATCTTAGGTTTTTATTGGATAACAGGGAGTTTCGAATTTCGAGATTTGTTCGAAATCTTCAATAACCTGATCCGTAATAATGGGGTCAACTCTTTATTTGCTACTCTGTGTGCCTCCCTATTATTCGTCGGTGCAGTTGCTAAATCCGCACAATTTCCCCTTCATGTATGGTTACCTGATGCCATGGAGGGGCCTACTCCTATTTCGGCTCTTATCCATGCTGCTACTATGGTAGCAGCAGGCATTTTTCTTGTCGCTCGATTTCTTCCGCTTTTCACAGTCATACCTTACATAATGAATCTCATTTCTTTGATAGGTGTAATAACGGTACTATTAGGAGCTACTTTAGCTCTTGCTCAAAGAGATATTAAGAGAAGTTTAGCCTATTCTACAATGTCTCA